TTTCTCTTCAATCAAAACAAAAATGAACAATTAGAAATTAATTCTATAGGGTTGAATAAAGATTCGATTGACCATTTGATATAATTGCTATGCTTAGTGTGTGACTCGTTGGTTTTTTGTAGGATTAGGGTTCAAAACAAAAAATGGACCGGCCCATACATAGTATGAACTCAAAATTACAGAATTAATAACCAACTCATCGCTTCACATTATCTAGATCTAAACAACCAGTCAAGATATGATATATTGGTCATATCATTGTAGCAACTGAAATCTTTTTTGCATAAACACAAAAAAAAAACCAAACCAATCTGATTATGAGTTTGGGAAGCGAAATCTAGAATGATGTGGATAAATGGAAGAAGGGTGAGAGAAAGAGATAAAAAGAACGCCAATGATATATGATTCCAATATAATATGTAAGGTCTATGAATCATTTCATAAAAAGCAATGTAATAAAGCATCAAACTAATTCCTCCCGAATTAAATGAATATGTTCATAGAAAAAAAATCAAGAGCCTAGAGCCAATAAAGACTGAGAAGATTGACTCAAGAACAGGAGCTCCATTGTATAATTCAGACCTAACCATTAATTGAGAAGCGATGGGAACGACGGAAACCTGTGAATACAGAAGATTCTATTAAAAACGAATCCTAATGATTCATTGAGTGGGATGGCGGAACAAACCAGGTATCAATTCATTTGTTCTGAAAGATCGTGGGCTAACCTTACAATTGAAATAGATATTGAAAGAGTAAATGTTCGCCCGCGAAAGCTTTATTTTACCGAATTGCTCTATTTTTTGAGCGATCCGATATGATAAAGACAAAACAAAATAAAGATTCGTTATAGCCTTATATATTATTATATTATAAATAAATTATAAATAAAAAATTACATTATCTAGAAATATATGTTTAGCTATATATCCAAAAGCTATATATAAACAAGATATAAAAATTTCTAATAGAAATAGATTAGATGAAAATTAGATGAAATATCAAAGAATCCCACGATTCAGTGTATTATTCAAAAAAATTGAATTTTATCTTAACTAAATTTTTTTGAATCATTTCATTCGCGAGGAGCTGGATGAGAAGAAACTCTCATGTCCGGTTCTGGAGTAGAGATGGAATTTTAAAAAGACCCATCCACTATAACCCCAAAAGAACCAGATTCCGTAAACAACATAGAGGAAGAATGAAGGGAATATCTTATCGAGGTAATCGTATTTGTTTCGGTAGATACGCTCTTCAAGCACTTGAACCTGCTTGGATCACATCTAGACAAATAGAAGCGGGGCGACGAGCAATGACACGAAACGTACGCCGTGGTGGAAAAATATGGGTACGTATATTTCCAGACAAACCAGTTACAGTAAGACCTACAGAAACACGTATGGGTTCGGGGAAAGGATCCCCCGAATATTGGGTAGCTGTCGTTAAACCAGGTAGAATACTTTATGAAATGGGCGGAGTAGCAGAAAATATAGCTAGAAAAGCTATTTCAATAGCGGCGTCCAAAATGCCTATACGAACTCAATTCATTATTTCGGGATAGGAATAAAAGAAAAAGAGGTCTTTGGGATGAAAAAAAATTGCAGGTTTCTTTTTTTGATTTTGGACAAACAATATTTCTTTTTTTTTCCTTCGTTCTTTGCATTGAAAAATCGAATAAAAAAATGATATGATTCAACCCCAGACCCATTTGAATGTAGCGGACAACAGCGGGGCCCGAGAATTGATGTGTATTCGAATCATAGGAACTAGTAATCGCCGATACGCTCATATTGGTGACGTTATTGTTGCTGTGATCAAAGAAGTAGTACCAAATATGCCTCTAGAAAGATCAGAAGTAATCAGAGCTGTAATTGTACGTACCTGTAAAGAACTCAAACGTGACAACGGTATGATAATACGATATGATGACAATGCTGCAGTTATTATTGATCAAGAAGGAAACCCAAAAGGAACTCGAATTTTTGGTGCGATCGTCCGGGAATTGAGACAGTTAAATTTTACTAAAATAGTTTCCTTAGCCCCTGAGGTATTATAAGACGAGACCATGATATAGTTATAGTAAGCGAATGAAATAGATTAATTAGTAGATTGTGTTTCACGCATATACCTTTAATTTAATATTTAATAGAATTCATAAATAAAAAAATAAAAAAGAGCATGTTGATTATATCAAAATTAGCAGGCACCAATAATTTTAGTTCATCATGGGCAGGGACACTATTGCTGACATAATAACCTCTATACGAAATGTCGACATGGATAGAAAAGTAACGGTTCGAATAGCATCTACTAATATCACCGAAAACATTGTTAAAATACTTTTACGGGAAGGTTTTATCGAAAACGTGAGGAAACATCAGGAAAGCAACAAATATTTTTTGGTTTTAACCCTGCGACATAGAAGGAATAGGAAAGGAACATATAGAACTATTTTAAATTTAAAACGGATCAGTCGACCTGGTCTACGAATCTATTCTAACTATCAACGAATTCCTAGAATTTTAGGTGGTATGGGGATTGTAATTCTTTCTACTTCTAGAGGTATAATGACAGACCGAGAGGCTCGCCTAGAAAGAATTGGTGGAGAAATTTTGTGTTATATATGGTAATCCTTCTGATATTCGAATTGGATCCGGAACTTCCTATTTGTGAAAAAAAAAAGAGAAAGGGCGGGTTGTCTAATATCACTACTCCTCCATTAATTAATACTTTAAGGGGGTTTTACCTGGAATGAAAGAACAAAAATGGATTCATGAAGGTTTAATTACTGAATCACTTCCCAACGGTATGTTCCGGGTGCGTTTAGATAATGAAAATATGATTCTAGGTTATGTTTCAGGAAGGATCCGACGTAGTTTTATACGGATACTACCAGGAGATAGAGTCAAAATTGAAGTAAGTCGTTATGATTCAACCAAAGGGCGTATAATTTATAGAATCCGAAACAAGGATTCGAATAATTAGGGAGTTTTTCAACTTCAACATTCCTTTTTTCATGGAGATACAATTCGAAGTTCAAAATTTCAAGAAACTTATTTTCTTCCAAGAAGTAGATTCTTAATTAAGTTAAGGTAAGGAATAACAAATATGAAAATAAGGGCTTCTGTTCGTAAAATTTGCGAAAAATGTCGACTGATCCGTAGACGGGGACGAATTATAGTAATTTGTCCCAACCCGAGACATAAACAAAGACAAGGATAATTTTTCGAAAAGAGATTCTCTAAAGAACCCGATGTACAAATAAAAAAAATCATGTTTTGACATGAAATGGATATATCCATATATCTCTTACTCATATTTATGAGATGATAAAATATGGCAAAACCTATACCAAGAATTGGTTCACGTAGGAATGGACGTATTGGTTCACGTAAGAGTGCGCGTAGAATACCAAAGGGAGTTATTCATGTTCAAGCAAGTTTTAACAATACCATTGTGACCGTTACAGATGTACGGGGTCGGGTGGTTTCTTGGTCCTCGGCCGGTACTTGTGGATTCAGGGGTACAAGAAGAGGGACGCCATTTGCTGCTCAAACCGCAGCAGGAAATGCTATTCGTACAGTAGTGGATCAAGGTATGCAACGAGCAGAAGTCATGATAAAGGGTCCTGGTCTCGGAAGAGATGCAGCATTACGAGCTATTCGTAGAAGTGGTATACTATTAAGTTTCGTACGGGATGTAACTCCTATGCCACATAACGGCTGTAGACCTCCTAAAAAAAGACGTGTATAGGAATAAACTGTGTAGAAATAAACATTGAAGAGATTTCAAGAGAAATAAATGATTCAATGATCTGATCAAGTAATATTACTATGGTTCGAGAGAAAGTAACAGTATCTACTCGGACACTGCAGTGGAAGTGTGTTGAATCAAGAGTAGACAATAAGCGTCTTTGTTATGGACGCTTTATTCTGTCTCCACTTATTAAAGGTCAAGCCGACACAATAGGCATTGCGATGCGAAGAGCTTTGCTTGGAGAAATAGAAGGAACATGTATCACACGTGCAAAATCTGAGAAAATACCCCATGAATATTCTACCATAGTAGGTATTCAAGAATCAGTACATGAAATTTTAATGAATTTGAAAGAAATTGTATTGAGAAGTAATCTGTATGGAACTCGCGGCGCGTTTATTTGTGCCAGGGGTCCTGGATATGTAACTGCTCAAGACATCATTTCACCGCCTTCTGTGGAAATCGTTGATAATACACAACATATAGCTAGACTGATGGAACCGATTGATTTGTGTATTGGATTACAAATCGAGAGGAATCGCGGATATAGTATAAAAAGGCCAAATAACTTTCAAGACGGAAGTTATCCTATAGATGCTGTATTCATGCCTGTTCGAAATGCGAATCATAGTATTCATTCTTATGGGAATGGGAATGAAAGACAAGAGATACTTTTTCTCGAAATATGGACAAATGGGAGTTTAACTCCTAAAGAAGCACTTCATGAAGCCTCCCGTAATTTGATTGATTTATTTATTCCTTTTCTACATGCGGAAGAAGAAACTTTACATTTAGAGTACAATCAACACAAGAGCACTTTACCCCCTCTTACTTTTCATGATAGATTGGCTAAACTAAGGAAAAACAAAAAAGAAATAGAATTGAAATATATTTTTATTGACCAATTAGAATTGCCTCCCAGGATCTATAATTGCCTCAAAAGGTCCAATATACATACATTATTAGACCTTTTGAATAAGAGTCAAAAGGATCTTATGAAAATTGAAGATTTTCGCATAGAAGATGTAAAACAGTTATTGGGCATTCTAGAAAAACATTTCACAATTGATTAACCGAAGAATAATAAATAGATTGAATTTTTTTCATATTTTTTTTTTTTTTAGAAAAAAAACTGGGTTTTGAATCTTTAACCAAATCCATATATTCGGAATAGATTCAGAATTTAATTGAATAGATGTATCTAGGGAGAATTCACTTTGAAGCGACTATTCCCTAGATACACA